CCATCCGAACTCAAACGCGGATTGATATTTTGTTGGAAAAATCCAAGAATCCGGATTGAATTCTCGTGTCGTAAGAAAAAAAAGAATAATCTGGGAAGAAGAAATTTTTTTATTGAACGTGTTGATTCATATTTATTTTGACTACTTTCTCATATTTTATCATATTCTATTCATTTTTATTCGACCTTCCCGGAGTTCATTCTCCGGGCAACTCCGTTTAACCGGTGGATTCCTTCCAACTTACTTCTTTTATGATCTCATTGGAAATCATATAAAGACAATTCCTATTTGATATAGCTATTTGTGCAAGTATTTTACGATTAAGAAGCAACTGTCTCTTGTACAGATCATTTATTAATCTACTATAACTATAGCATACCCCCCTTTCGCGAATTGCTGCATTTATTCGAGTGATCCACAAACGACGAAAATTTATTTTTTGCCTATCCCTATCCCGATGAGCCGAAACCAAAGCTCTTATTTTTTGTTGAGTAATAGTTCGAGTAAGTCTTGAATGAGCCCCCCGAAAGCTTGATGCAAATAAACGAATTTTTGTTCTACGTCTCCGAGCGATATATCCCCGTCTAATTCTGGTCATTGAATAAATGAAACTTTAACGAATAACTAATGGATTTCCTTTCTTTCAGTTATTCTTTTGCCCCTTTCCTAGTATATTAATAACAAAACGGATTTTTCCGATGTATAAACTAATAATTCCAATGGCTTTGGCTACTATAACCTTCCCAACCACAATTTTTTCTTTTTTCTAGGCAGTTCACCTCGAAATACGAAACTAGTAAAAAATAAAAGTAATGATAAAGAAATAGTGGATTCCATCGTTTCTATGATTACTTATTAAACGGTGAGGTCTTCTCTATACACCGGAGCCTTTACTTCATTTAATCAATGTTATTGCTAACTTGTATAGTTCACATTCTTCGGCTCTACCCATGAATGATCCAGTAATAGGTCTTTCACAACGAGCTCTACCTATACAGTAACGGTATTTAATTATGAAGGTTGGCTGGGTAGCTGACCCTGTTAGTCCGTTCTTGCAAGAGGGGTCTATGTTAACTAAGATTTCCTCCGCTTAATGGATAACCATTTGCTACCAATGGAGAATTGCTTCTCATCTTGAATTGAGGTGAGTGGATTTACACCAACATAAACCATAAATTTCATACACAATAAAAGGGATATCATCGATTTTTAGATAGGAAATGTAGTTCGTTTTTCCGTTATATCCTATTTGATTTGATCATTGATATTCGAACATTGTTCTCTTTCCTTTGTTCTAGTTCATGATCTGAACGAGTCGCACATACACCCTAGTACATGTTCCTCGACGCTGAGGGCATCCCCCAAGCGCGGGGGATTTTGTGACATTTCTAATTGGCTGTCTTGTATTTCTAATAAGTTGTTTAATCGTTGGCATGTTGAATCATATACATAATGGGCTGGTTTAGATCGATCCTAACCGGATGATTATGAATTACTTTTATTCAATAGAATAATAAACAAAAGTCATAGAATATTAAATTCGGCAGGGTTCATTTCAGAATTGCCGTGAAATCCAGGCTATTGTCATTCAACCGCTACAAGATCAACAATTCCATAAGCTTGGGCCTCTGTTGCTGACATAAAAACATCTCTTTCCATGTCTTCGGATACAACCCATAAGGGTTTGCCCGTTCTTTGTACATAAACCCTTGTCAGGGTTTCACGTAGTTTCAGCAGTTCTCCCACTTCCAGGATGAATTCTCCCGTTGCTACTTCAGAAAAAGAACCAGCAGGTTGATGGATCATTACCCTGATGATATAAGATAATAAAAGGTTTCTCTATTTTTCATAATGAGGGGAAGATAAAAGAAAGATAAAAGAATAACAAGAAAAAGATAGAATCGAACAACCGTACGGGCATTATGCATTGCATACGGCTCTACAATAAAATTGATCCTTACCTTCCATCAACTAAATAAAAAAATAGGATCGATCAGACCCCGACCGGTAAATGATCAACTTACCACCCTTCCTTTCGGAGGAATTCAAAAATACTATGGTGGCTCCGTTGCTTTATATATTGATTATATTTTTTTGTCTGTGATTTGTCTGTCATTCAGCAATCCCAAAGTTGCCTTTTTTATTTGATCAAATAAACTAAGGAAAAAAGAATTTTTTTTTTTGCTCTATAAATATTGTTAAGAGACCTCTGGTGTGAAAAAAGTTTGTGACGCTGAACTGGACTTCCAATAATAAAGACCTTTTTATCATATTACTCTCTCGATACATAATCTAATGTTTTGAAAAAAAAAAATTCTTATATCGAATTCAAAGTGCCATGCTATTATTACTTAATATTCATATTTCATATGGCGAAGGCATAGTCTTCTTTTTTCTCTCAAATAAAAGCCTCATTGGCGCCAAGCGTGAGGGAATGCTAGACGTTTGGTAATTTCTCCTCCGACCAGGATAAAAGATCCCATTGAAGCGGCTGATCCCA